AGAAACGGTAGGTACAGCTAGTCCGTGAACAGCTAACCATCGCACTGTAAAAATTGGATAGGTTCTATCTATAGTCATTTTGGCCTCCTAAAAAGATCTACTAAATTCATCGAGTTGTTCCAAAGGATCAAAACGGCCAGTTATTAATGGAATTCCTTGTCGGCTTTCTGTAAAATACTCGTTTGGGCGAGGGCTTCCAAATACGTCGTAAGCTAAACCCGTGCTGACGAATAACCAACCCGCAATAAATAAGGAAGGTATAGTAATGCTATGAATGACCCAGTATCGAATACTGGTAATAATATCCGCAAAAGAACGTTCTCCTGTGCTTCCAGACATGTTGAGCTCCGCATATTCTTGTACAGTCAGGGGGGGCCGATTCCGTAAAAGATTAAATCAGTAAATGGAAATTTACTGAAACCAATCTTTGTGAGATCGTCAATATTGTACCAAGGGTGTTTTTAGAGTATACCGAATCAGTATAGCTATGCTTCTTCTGACACAGCAATGCAATTTCACAATCAATATCGAAATGAAGTGTTAGATAATTTCTTTCTTCTTTTCTTGTTGCTTGTCGATGTAGAATTTTGTACCATTTAATATAAAATTCCTCAAATTCCTGTAGTATAAGGATTTTCTTCAGTAGAAACTGAAGATCAAGTAAAATGTGAATTCGACAGGTTGGTTTCCAATAATTTATGAAGGAGATTCTCATATTCTTACGATTCAATTAGATGTTACATCTAAAAACATACGTTTTGTGGTTGTATAAGATGTTTTTTGTTGGAATCTTTTTTTTTTAGGAATTGGTTGGCCAACCAGTAACAAGTAACAATAGTAGATATTATTCAATGAAAGAAAGAGGAACAACGAATAAATAAAAAACAATAAATATTCGTGATGCACGCATTATTCTATTAGCCCCCCAAGGGGGTCCTTCGTGACCTAATTACAAAGATGGGTCTTTGTAATATGGAAAGATAAAATGTAAAACCCAGTTTCGATTGATCTTATCGTGCGATACTTTTTTCTTTTCAATCGCGAGATTATGTGAATAAACTACTACTGAGTTCGCTTTAAAGTAAAAAAAAAGTGCATTAGAAGTGTCGTTCGAAAAAAAAAAAAAAATGGATTCGATATTTCGATACAATAAAAAAAAATCAAACTTATTTTCCAATTTTATTCCAGAGTGATTCAAAGAGAGTTTCATTTTGTGAATGAAGTTATAAAAAACGTTCTTATTATTACTTTATTTAGAATTTCTAATATTCTATATATACATATAGTTAGTTATATCCATATATTAGTTCAGTCAACTCAAGAGTTGACCGATGAATCTATTGATTCAAAAGCGTGGGATGGGTAAATGTCACAGATGATTAATTGATTTCTTACTTATGTTACTCTATTTTTATTAGTATCGTCTATAATAATTGATGAATCAAATATTTTCAATTGAATTTATCCTTTCAATTGGTTGGTATTTTTGTTTATCCTCGTATCTTTCAAAAATTGAAACTTAGGGAAGTGCTTTAGAAACATATGTATAAAAAGAACATATTTCATTTAGCCTTTTCATGCCTACTATAACTAGTTATTTCGGTTTTCTACTAGCATCTTTGACTATAACCTCAGCTCTATTTATTGGTCTGAGCAAGATACGACTTATTTGAAATTAATTTAATGAACAATTTATAAAAAAATCTTTCTATGGTAGTTCATATATTCTCCAGTCCCTTACCAATTCTTGGTCATTGAGATGTATAGTCAATACAGATTAATATTTAATATTTAAGGATAAATATTACCTTTCCCTTCCCCCTTTCAAACAAATTGAAATGATTGAAGTTTTTCTATTTGGAATCGTCTTAGGTCTAATTCCTATTACTTTGGCTGGATTATTCGTAACTGCTTATTTACAATACAGACGTGGTGATCAGTTGGATCTTTGATTAATTAACATCTCGTTTTTTATTGACCTCCTACTTCCTTTAATCCGCGGGAGGTCAAAATTACACTAAAATAATTGAGCAGCAACCTAAATTTGACCTCCCGCGATTAACAAGAACACAGAATCACGCCCTGTAGGATTTGAACCTACGACATCGGGTTTTGGAGACCCACGTTCTACCGAACTGAACTAAGAGCGCTTTATTATCACAATAAATATTTTGTAACCCCAATTTATCTTGCATATATATATACTATAAAAAATAAAAATTAAATATTTAAAAAATAAAAATTAAATATTTATTTATATTTAATATTTATATTTAATTATGTATGTACAATTTTATTAATTGATCTCAATTGATCCCTCGTTACTGCTCAGAAGATAAGTAATAGGTAGGGATGACAGGATTTGAACCCGTGACATTTTGTACCCAAAACAAACGCGCTACCAAACTGCGCTACATCCCTTTCAATTGGTCTACAGTGTCATTGTAGAGAATCCCTGTCTTGTTTTCCACATCTTTATTTCCTACATTGATATACACAAACTATCTTATCATTTCTTCCTTCTTCCTTTTGGTCTCATATATCATATAACAAACATATAATATGGTAAAAGACTTATATAAAGTATGAAATAAATATGAAATCTACCACAAAAAATTAATATTTTTTAGGAATTTAAGGCGGAAATGGACGTATTTTTTTCTTTTAATAAATATCTATTTTGTACATTTCAATTTGAATTAGGAACTCCGCGTACAAGTGGTAAGTCATTAACTACATATACACATCCGGTCATATATGTATTACCATTATGTATTACAAATTACAATAAAATTACAATAACGAATACAGAAAGAGGAGTTTTTAAAATGCGAGATCTAAAAACATATCTCTCCGTGGCACCGGTAGTAAGTACTCTATGGTTCGGGTCTTTAGCAGGTTTATTGATAGAGATCAATCGTTTTTTTCCGGATGCGTTGATATTCCCCTTTTTTTCATTCTAGCTATTGATATGGGAAGGGGAAGAAGATTAGAGATACAATCAAATATCTGTAACTAATCCCTACCCCTCCCTTCTTTTTTTCTTTGTTTTTTCTTTGTTTTTTCTTTTTTTACTTATTCTTTCTAAAAAAAAAAAAACAAAGAAAAAGCGGTTTCACCCTCAGTGAAACTATGAACTCGGGCTCAGGCTCAAATTAAATTAATAATAGAATGGAAATGCGGTGGTTGGGGCAACAATATCATACAAGATACTTAACTGAAAATGAAATACTGTACGGCAATTTAAAATTATAAATATAGTTAGAAATCATTATATTACTTATTATTTATTACTATATTGATTGCAACAAAATATTTCTTTCATAATTTGATTTCGAGTTACCTGCTTCTATTTTTGTGTCCTTTCTTCTTCCTTGCTTCGGGTCGGAAAATTAAAGAATTGAGTGAATCAAAAACCAAAGGAGGTTCATGGCTAAGGGTAAAGATGTCCGAGTAACGGTTATTTTGGAATGTACCAGTTGTGTTCGAAATCGTGTTAATAAGGAATCAATGGGCATTTCCAGATATATTACTCAAAAGAATCGACACAATACGCCTAGTCGATTGGAATTGAGAAAATTCTGTCCCTGTTGTTACAAACATACGATTCATGGGGAGATAAAGAAATAGATCGAACCGATCGCTCGTGTGTCAGTCTTCCAAGGAAGATGAAAAATTACATATTATATATAACAATATATATATATAATTTATTTTAATTTATTTAAATAGAAACAAATAAATAGAAACAAAACAAATCCTATTTCGATCGGATCAAAGATGATGTAGAATTAAGAAATAGGATTGGGATTTTCAGGATAAGGAATAAACAAACCATGGATAAATCCAAGCGAATCTTTCTTAAATCTAAGCGATCTTTTCGTAGGCGTTTGCCTCCGATCCAATCGGGGGATCGAATTGATTATAGAAACATGAGTTTAATTAGTCGATTTATTAGCGAACAAGGAAAAATATTATCTAGACGGGTGAATAGATTGACCTTAAAACAACAACGATTAATTACTATTGCTATAAAACAAGCTCGTATTTTATCTCCGTTACCTTTTCTTAATAATGAGAAACAATTTGAAAGAAGCGAGTCAACCGCTAGAGCTGCTGGTCTTAGAACCAGAAAAAAAATAGGTTGACTCTTCAATTGAATTGAATCAAAATAAAATTCCAATCCAAACTCAAATGCGGATTGACGTTTTTTTTGTTCGAAAAATCGTAAAATCGAAATGTCCTGTCGTAAGAAAAAAAATGGGAGAAGAGGAATAAATATTTTTTATTTAACGTCTTTCTTCATTTTGATGACTTTATCATATTTTATCATACTAATTTCTACTCTACCTTCCCAGAGTTCATTCTCCAGGGAACTTCATTTAAACTATTCCAAAGGATTCCTTCCAATCTCTTTATTTTATGATCTCATTGGAAATCATATAAAGACAACTCTTATTTAATATAGCTATTTGTGCAAGTATTTTACGATTAAGAAGTAACTGTCTCTTGTACAGATTGTGTATAAATTTACTATAACTGAAGTATACTTTATTCTCGCGAATTACTGCATTTATCCGAGTGATCCACAACCGACGAAAATCTCTCTTTTGTCTACCTCTATCCCGATGAGCCGAAACCAAAGCTCTTATTTTCTGTTGAGTAATAGTACGAGTAAGTCTTGAATGAGCCCCTCGAAAGGTTGATGCAAATAAACGAATTTTTGTTCTACGTCTTCGAGCTATATACCCTCGTTTAATTCTGGTCATTGAATAAATGAAACTTTGATGAATAACTAATCGATTTCCTTTCTTTCAGTTATTCCCTTCCCGTATCCTAGTCTATTAATAACAAAACGGATTCTTCCAATGTATAAAATTTAAATTCCAATGGCTTTTGCTACTATAACCTTCCCGACCACTATTTTTTTTTTTTTTTCTAGGTGAAATGCCTAGAAAAAATTGTATTGATATTAGGTATCAAAAACACATAAAACATAAAAGTAGTAAATATAAATAAATATAAATGGATATAGTGGGTTCCATCGTTTCTATGGTTACTTCTTAAACGGTGAGGTCCTCTCTATACACCGGAGCCCTTCTTTCATTTAATCAATGTTATTGTTAACTTGTACAGTTCACACTCTTTGGCTCTACCCATAATTATCCAGTACGAGGTCTTTCACAATGAGATCTACTTATACAGTAACGGTATTTAATTATGAAGATTAGCTGAGTAGCTGACCCTGTTAGTCCGTTCTTGCAAGAGTAAGGCATAATTTTTCTGCTTTTTAAAATAGTATTTCCCCTGCTTAATGGATATCATTTGCTATCAATGGAGAATTCTTTCTCATCTTAAATTTAAAACGGAGTTGATTGGATTTGCACCAACGGAAACCATACATTTGATACCACAATAGAAGGATAGATCTTTTTGATTTTTAGATATTGAATGGAGTTCTTCCATTCTAGTCTATTCACTGGTACTGATCGTTGATACTGGATCAATTGTTTTCTTTCTTTTGTCCTAGCCCATGATCTGAACGAGTCGCACATACACCCTAGTACATGTTCCTCGTCGCTGAGGACATCCCCCAAGAGCGGGGGATTTCGTGACATTTCTGATTGGCTGTCTTGTGTTTCTAATAAGTTGTTTAATAGTTGGCATATTGAATCATATACATAATGGGCTGGTTTAGATCGATCTTAACCGGATGATTATGAATTATTTTATTTCTATATTAATAGATTAATGAATAGAATATTAAATCCGGTAAGAAGATAAAATCTCAAATCACCAATTCGTCTGAAATTTTTGTTATTTTTTCTTTTTTATTCAGTCGCTACAAGATCAACAATTCCATGGGCTTGGGCTTCTGTTGCTGACATAAAAACATCTCTTTCCATATCTTCGGATACAACCCATAAGGGTTTGCCTGTCCTTTGTACATAAACCCTTGTGACGGTTTCGCGCAGCTTCAAAAGTTCTTCCGCTTCCAAGATAAATTCTCCCGTCTGTGCCTCATAAAAAGAACTAGCAGGTTGATGGATCATTACCCTGATGATATAACATAATAAATGTTTATTCTATCTCGCATGATAATAAGGTGAAGAGATAAAGAATAATAAAATATATAATTGAACAACCGTACAGGCATCTTTTACGCATTGCATACGGCTCTATAATGGAATTCGTTTTTACCTTACTTAAATATCAAATAAATTAAATATAGGGTCTATCAGACTCGGGTTGGTAAATGATCCAATAACCACCCTTCTTTTTGTTTTTGGAGTAGTTCAAAAATACTATGATGGCTCCGTTGCTTTATATATTTATTTCGTCTGTTATTTAGCAATCCCAAAGTTTCTTTTTTTTTTTTTCAATAAAAAAACAAGATTTTTTTTTATTTTCATATTCTTTCATAACCTAAATATTGTTAAGAGTCTCCCGGCGTGAAAACAAAAAAGTTTGTGACGCTGAAATAGGCCTCCCGATAGATTAGATAAAATCGGAAATACCTTTTATCTCATACTACTCTTTCGATACATAATTTAAGGGTTAAAAAAATTTATCATATCGAATTCGAAGTGCCATGCTATTATTACTTAATATTCATATTTCATATAGCGCGAAGGCATAGTCTTCTTTTTTCTCTCAAATCAAATAAAAAACTCATTGGCGCCAAGCGTGAGGGAATGCTAGACGTTTGGTAATTTCTCCTCCGACCAGAATAAAAGATCCCATTGAAGCGGCTAATCCCATGCATATTGTCTGTATATCTGGTCGCACAAATTGCATAGTATCATAAATAGCTACTCCGGGTATTACCCATCCGCCAGGAGAATTTATAAACAAATATAGATCTTTGGTATCATCCTCTATACTGAGATATACCATAAGACCAATAAGTTGATTCGAGATCTCGCTATCAACCCCTTGGCCTAAAAAAAGTAATCTTTCTCGATAAAGTCGGTTGATTGGGATAAAGTTGTATCCCTTAGAAACCGTACATGCACCTTTTGATGCATACGGTTCAACAAAAATAACGAAAAAAAAAAAAAGAATCAATGTGTAGATGTAGATTCTAGCGCTTTCTTTTATTTTTTTCATACCAGGCTTTTAACTTATAAAAAGGGGCTTTTCTTTCATTTTTCAAAAAAGATGGGTTTTGGCCTGTTTTGTTTATTTATAAAAAAAAATTACTAAATTTATCTAACTAACTTTTCATTGATGTATTGTTTCATCGAGATACAATCTCAATCGCGATGTAATTTTCTTGTTCCTGAATGGGCTTCTTCAATTTTTTTAGGTTTATGCTCTACTCCGAGGAAAGATCCGCCCGATTTGGATTTGCACATATATGACAAATGCCCCAATACCACGTCCTTTTGCTACGACTTCCTTTTTACAATTTATTTCATGTCTTACAACAGATATTCAATGCATTCATCATATTACTCGATTGATTAACAGTTTGAGATCACTTCTATTATAAATATA